AAGTACAAATGTGGGAGAGATCAAGAAGATGCAGGGTAATTTATCTGATTGGCTAGTCAAGCATGAGCTAGTTCATAGATCTTTGGGCTTTGATTACCAAGGAATAGAGACTTTACAAATAAAAAATGAGGATTGGGACTCCATTGCTGTCATTTCATATGTATATGGTTATAATTATTTACGCTCCCAGTGCGCTTATGATGTAGCACCGGGTGGATTTTTAGCTAGTGTGTATCATCTTACGAGAATACAGTATGGTATAGATAAACCTGAAGAGGTATGCATAAAAGTCTTTGTCCCAAGGAATAATCCTAGAATACCATCTGTTTTCTGGGTTTGGAGAAGTGCGGATTTTCAAGAACGGGAATCGTATGATATGTTGGGAATCTTTTATAATAATCATCCACGCCTTAAACGTATTTTGATGCCTGAAAGTTGGATAGGCTGGCCCCTACGTAAGGACTATATTACTCCAAATTTCTATGAAATACAAGATGCTCATTGAATGACAAGAAACTAATGTTAACTTATATAACAATGACACTACTTCAGAATTTATTCAAGTCAAGGAATATTTTTACGTCCTGTTTCAGATGAAACAGAGTAAATGGACTCTAATTCGTATTCTAGACGGGCTAAAAGCTAAAAAGGGGCTTCAATTCCCCAATTTGTATGCATTTCGTATGAGCAAAAAAAAAAAAACAATAGAATAGGATGAATCAAAAGAGTTCTATACCATGTACCATGAACTTTGTACCGCGCATATTAATATTACTTAGAGGGATCTCAGGAAGTAAAATATAATTAAGTAAAGTATAAGTAGGAATGAAAAAATAAAATAAATATAAAAACAAAATTAAGAAATACAAAAGGATCAGATTTTATCTGTACTGTGTTTGAAATACATTCTGTTTATTTCTATCTTTCAACTCCTTTAGACTTTTAAGTTTTTTAACCAACCCTTTAACTTTTTAATTTTAGATAACGGTCAAAAAAAAGAGAGCATAATCCCATTTTATTCTTTACCAGACATATATTTTACCCCATCTCAAAAATGGAGATATATCCATACACTATACCATATATCTTATATACCTAGATGAATATAATTTAGGTATACATATATATAATTAAATTATATAATTAAATTCTAATGCTAGAGGCTATTAATGATAATGAATATATATCTCGATTAGTCTCGATTAATTTGTATTAATCATTATTTGATCCATTATTTACGTGTCAGGAACCAGATTTGAACTGGTGACACGAGGATTTTCAGTCCTCTGCTCTACCAACTGAGCTATCCCGACCTTTTCCCCTGCATTATCCTAGTAGAGCACTTTATCTATATCAATCAAAGGGACTAAAAAAGTAAGAAAGTATTAAAAAATCTTACCCAGCCCCTGAATTTATTAGATAAAAAAAAAGGATAAGATAAAAAGTAGTTAAGAAGTAAAGTTAAGTTAGTAATAAAATATAGGCTTTTATTGGGGATAGAGGGACTTGAACCCTCACGACTTTTAAAGTCGACGGATTTTCCTTTTACTATAAATTTCATTGTTGTCGGTATTGACACGTAGAATGGGACTCTCTCTTTATTCTCGTTCGAATAATCGGTTTTTCAAAAGATCTATCAGACTTTGGAATGAATAATTTGATCATTTAATATTCGATTCTTCCTCTAACTTCGATTGGAATATCGAATGGAATAGATTCACAATGATTCTTAAATTTTTCATATATAATGGATTTGGGCTGCGATTAATCAATCGTTTACTATGTGAGTATGTATATTATATCTACATATATAGGGCGGGTATCTTTTCAATAATTTTGATAGAAGGATTCCGGCTACTAGCGCATGTAACGTAATCAACTCCATTTGTTAGAACAGCTTCCATTGAGTCTCTGCACCTATCCTTTTTTTTTTATTGTAGTTTAATTTTGATATTATTAAAATAATATTAAAACTATAAATTACAAATTAAACTTTTGAAAAAAAAAAGATTTGGCTCAGGATTGCCCATTTTTAATTCCGGGGTTTCTCTGAATTTGGAAGTTATCACTTAGCAGGTTTCCATACCAAGGCTCAATTTAATCAAGTCCGTAGCGTCTACCGATTTCGCCATATCCCCTTTTGCGACAGGATCTAGTTGTAATTCTATTCAACTCTTTTATTTATTTATCTTGTAATCGTTGCGTTGAATTCATTATCTAATGATTCTTATATCTAAAAAATGTTATGCCACTTTTTTCGCCATCCTCTATCATTTCATTTTCATTGTTTTTCATCGTATTGAATGAACCATATTTAGTTCTAATCAGACATGATTCTATCATTAGATGTGTCCCCAATTCAATATGAATAGATATATCCTACATATATATGTCTCCTCTCTTCTTTTTGAGTTTAAAAGCACGATTCGTAATACTGGAAGGATCGATACCCATTACTTTTTTTCGCCCTATCTTCTATGAATGAAAACAAAGGAATGTCTTATTCTAATTATAACTTGATTATAACTTGAATTGTATCTTTTATCTTTTCTTAGGCTGGATTCACTATCATTATATAATAATTTATAGAATATACAATATAATTAATTAGCATAATTTGGTATAACTGCTCTAAGAAAGAATTAGACTTTTCTAAAACTAAAATAATAATATCAAATTAATATTATATTATTATTAAGTAATAATATGGAAATATTATCTATTTTATAGTATTATAATTAAGTATCTATTTATACTATAAATAGATACTTAATTATAATTTAAATATTATTTTCAAAATAATAAATATTAATTAATTTAGTTTAATTAATAGCTGATATATCAAATGATGGTAGTTTCCGGAATCCCTATTCACTATTTCTATTTCTGCTATGTGAGCGTGAGCCCGCTTAGCTCAGAGGTTAGAGCATCGCATTTGTAATGCGATGGTCATCGGTTCGATTCCGATAGCCGGCTTTTATCTATCGATTTTTCCATGATTGATAATCTCTTCTCCCCCCTTTCTTCAAATATAGGTCGCGGATCTATTATATCGTATTAATATGAATAAAAAATGGATTGGAGTGGAACAATTAGATCTCTCACAAAATAAATAATAAAACAGAGACTTAACTTCCTTACTATCATATACAAAAAATCTAGATATTGATACAATGCATTCCATTCTATTTTCATTCTACTGAAGTATTGTATACTTCAGTAGATTTAGCCTTGAATTGTTTATCCTTTAGTTCAGTCTTAATTTATATTTTTATTTAAAAATTTCAATAAAATAAAAAAGGAGTTTTATGTCTCGTTACCGAGGGCCTCGTTTCAAAAAAATACGCCGTCTGGGGGCTTTACCTGGATTAACTAGTAAAAGGCCTAGATCTGGAAATGATCTTAAAAACCAATTGCGTTCTGGGAAAAGATCGCAATATCGTATTCGTCTAGAAGAAAAACAGAAATTGCGTTTTCATTATGGTCTGACAGAACGACAATTACTTAGATATGTACATATCGCTGGAAAAGCCAAAGGGTCAACGGGTCAGGTTTTACTACAGCTACTTGAAATGCGTTTGGATAACATACTTTTTCGATTGGGTATGGCTTCAACCATTCCTGGAGCCAGACAATTAGTTAACCATAGACATATTTTAGTTAATGGTCGTGTAGTAGATATACCAAGTTATCGTTGCAAACCCCGAGATATTATTACTACGAAGGATAAACAAAAATCAAAAGCTCTGATTCAAAATTATATTGCTTCATCGCTCCGCGAGGAATTGCCAAAACATTTGACTATTGACTCATTCCAATATAAAGGATTAGTAAATCAAATAATAGATAGTAAGTGGATTGGTTTGAAAATAAATGAGTTGTTAGTCGTAGAATATTATTCCCGTCAGACTTGAACCTAATAAAAATAACAAAGAAAGGTTCAGACAATTTGACTTTATACCATACCCTTTTTGTCGAAGGAAATCTATTTAAGAGCCGTGATCCACATTTTTCTTATTCACGTATCACAAATAGATCTGCAGTAATATTTTTCTTTTTTAGTTTTCTCATATTTGTATTTTACGTACCACAGTAATGTAATTAGGAATAGAGAATCTCTTCAAATAAAGTTCTTACTTACTGTTGGAATAATGCTATCCATTGTTATTTTATTTGATACATTGTGGTCGGTAACGTTGGTGACTCGATAGAAACGGAAAGAGAGGGATTCGAACCCTCGGTAAACAAAAGCCTACATAGCAGTTCCAATGCTACGCCTTGAACCACTCGGCCATCTCTCCTTCATAATCTTATTATTGGTCAGAAACCGAGTGAAGTGAATAGCGAGTCATTCATATTAGTACACTACGGGTACGACCAATCAATGGTTCCATAGGAATAAAAGATTCCTTTCAACTTTCATAATTTCTCCACAGCAATTTCCTTAATGGATTTTTCTATTTCAATTGTATGATACATACGCTTTATGCAAATCAAAGAGATGGTTACTCTCCTCGATTTTTTCATGGAATCATTATTCCTTTCTTTATTTTTCCTCTTTTCTTTTTTCTTTTGATTATAACCAAATCAAAACTTTTCGAGTTACCAGAATCTATAGTAAAATAAAGTCCTTGGTTAGTCAACTTAGATAAAATTGTACATAGTTCCTACAAATTTCTCAGTATACTACTAAATTTGTAGGAAATCCAATCTGATTCAAATATTTCATATCTCATCCCCCCTATCCAAAAGGGCACAGGAAGATCCACATCTTTTTTAGTTTTTTAGAATTAGTCTATTTTTATGATATTTCGTACTACTGTACAATTTTGTGGAATCATTTTCTTTTGTGAAAATGGGAAGAATTATAGAATGGATTAATTATGCCTAGATCCCGGATAAATGGAAATTTTATTGATAAGACTTCTTCAATTGTAGCCAATATCTTATTACGAATAATTCCGACAACTTCAGGGGAAAAAAAGGCATTTACCTATTAC